TCCTACGGATTAGTCGACACTTTTCACAAATTTTACGAACGGAAGCCCTTATTTTCATAGTTGTTATTCCTTAATTCTTTGAATATATTTATTGTTGGACGAAAAAAAAGGTTTCTTGATATTTTTTAATCTTGAATTGTATCTTCGTGAAAGGAATGGTGAAATTGAAAAAACCATTTACTCATTTGAATCCTTGTTATGGAGCCTAGAAAATGGCTGTCCCCTGATTAACTTATACCTAAGAACTTACTAAAATTTTTATTTTTTCTCCTATTTCTCCTATAGGTATACCTATACAAAAATATGTCGAATCCTTTCAGAAGTATGACCTAAAATTAAACAAATCTTTAGTATCTAAAAAAATCGAGCCATGCCGTTCGGAAGTGATTCAGAACGAAAACTTTCATTAAGTCATTTTTTTCTTTTATTTCAGTCGAGGTAAAACATCCGAAACTTTTTTAGCAGGGGTGGTATTACACAACCCCCCTTTTTCACAAATCGTAAGTTCCGGATATCCAATTTTTATATTAGAAGGATTACCATATATAACACAAAATTTCTCCGCCGATTCTTTTTAGTCGAGCTTCTCGGTCTGTCATTATACCTTGAGAAGTTGAAAGGATTACAATTCCTATTCCGCCTAAAATTCGTGGAATTCGTTGAGAGTTAGAATAGATTCGTAGACCCGGTCGACTTATTCTCTTTAAATTTAAAATCGTTTTATAGGATTCTTTCTTATTTCGTCTATGTCTTAGGGTTAAAATCAAAAAATATTGGTTGTTTTCGCGATGTTTCCTTACGTTTTCGATAAAACCCTCCCGTAAAAGTATTTTAACAATGCTTTCGGTTATGTTAGTCGATCCTATCCGAACCGTTCCTTTTCTATTCATGTCAGCATTTCGTATGGAGGTTATTATATCAGCAATAGTGTCTTTCCCCATGATAAGTTAAAATTCCTTATTGTTCTATAAATTTTGATATAATCAACATGTTCTTTTTCTTTTATTTATATATAGATATAGACGAATTATATATTAATATATGAATTTAATTATTAATATTTTATTATTAAGGGTATATGCGTGATACACAATCTATTAATTCATTTTATTTCAATACCATTTTTTTAATCCTCTACTAACTATTGATACTTAGGCTCTACTAACTATTGATACTTAGGTCTTATAATACCTCAGGAGCTAATGAAACTATTTTAGTAAAGTTTAATTGTCTCAATTCCCGTGGGATCGCCCCAAAAACTCGAGTTCCTTTTGGATTTCCTTCTTGATCAATGACAACTGCGGCATTGTCATCATATCGTATTATCGTCCCATTGTTACGTTTGAGTTCTTTACAAGTACGTACAATTACAGCTCTGATCACTTCTGATCTTTCTAGAGGAGTATTTGGTATTGCTTCCTTGATTACAGCAACAATAACGTCACCAATATGAGCATATCGACGATTACTAGCTCCTATTATTCGAATACACATCAATTCTCGAGCCCCGCTGTTGTCTGCTACATTCAAATAGGTTTGTGGTTGAATCATATCATTTTTTTTGTATCTCTTCTTTTAATGCAAAGGACTAAGTAAAAAAATATTATTTGTCAAAAAAAGAAAACTGATAATCTTTTTATCCTTAAATGTTATTTAGCTTTTTCATTCTATATTCCTATTCAGAAATAATGAATTGGGTTTTTATAGGCATTTTTGATGCCGCTATTGAAATAGCTTTTCTGGCTATATTTTCGGGTACACCACCCATTTCATAAAGGATTTTACCTGGTTTAACCACAGCTACCCAATACTCCGGGGATCCTTTCCCAGAACCCATACGCGTTTCCGCAGGTCTTACTGTAACTGGTTTGTCTGGAAATATACGTACCCAAATTTTTCCACCACGTCGTACATTTCGTGTCATTGCTCGTCGCCCTGCTTCTATTTGTCTAGATGTGATCCAAGCAGGTTCAAGTGTTTGAAGAGCATATCTACCAAAACAAATACGATTCCCACGAGAAGATATTCCTTTTAGTCTTCCTCGATGTTGTTTACGAAATCTGGTTCTTTTTGGGTTATAGTTGATGGTTTTTTTCTAAATTAGAAATTCCATCTCTACTACAGAACTGAACGTGAGAGTTTCTTCTCATCCAGCTCCTCACGAATAAAAGGACTAAAAAAGCTTGTATTTAAGATATAGATGTAGTTAATGATTAATTCTATTAATCATGATATTTTTTGAAATTCCATCCGATCTCTTCTAAATTTTTTTATGTCTTTTTCGAAATGGAATCCAAGATGAATTCTATTTATTTAAAAATAACGTAATATCATCATCTCCAATGTCGTTTTTGTTAGAGTTAGAATATTCTAACAAATCCTTATTTTCTTTTATCTTTTTAATTTTTTTTTTTTCGTATTTTATTACTTTTTTTCAAATAAAAAAAAATTTCGCTGACGAATATTTACTCTTTCAATATCTATTTAAGTTTGATGTTTA